CAAAAGAAGTTTTTTATTTTATTAGACAGCATGTTTTGATTCCGACAATTGAAAACAATTAAGTCTAATCTAATACAACAAAAAAAAGAAGATGAGTAGAAAAACTTATTAGATACCATTGATTCCGGTATCTAATAAGTTCTACCTACTATTGGATTTGAACCAATGACTCCCGCCGTATGAAAGCAATACTCTAACCACTGAGTTAAGTAGGTCTTTTATCACTACAAAGAAAAAAAGAGACTCATCACTTCGGGGATTATATATGGAATATTACTTCTAAGCAACACCAATCCTTAACTTAATTAAGAGGAAACGGCCAAAGAACTATTATAATGTAATATCCATCTTGACAAGATATTATCTATATGTTAAGATGTCTATGACAAGGGCTATAGCTCAGTTGGTAGAGCACCTCGTTTACACGTGCGCCAATGCTTTTCAAGGGAGTCAATCATGTAATCAAATAATCTTATTGAAAAATCAATGTCTTACTCCATGGATTCGAGAGAACAAGAGAACAATAGCCTGACAAATATTTGGCCAATCCGATTCGGGTACGAATTCTGATGCCAAATAGAGCCCATCATTGATTTGAGAATTGATAAGGTGAATACCCAGTCTATTCAATGCTAGGCATAACGAGTATAAGGGTCTCAAAATAACCTCTTTTCGTCCTATGAACTTTAAGGTGTAAGAAGTATCATATTTGACTCTTAGAGCGGAACGATAGAGACTCCATTAAATTTTAACTTAGGTGGATCTAGGCCATAAGCAGACCTACGTCAAAGTAACCCTTCTTTGAAACACTTTGGTAATGCTCTTAGATCAAAATTAAAATAATGAATCAGAGCAAATGGAGCCATCTCATTATCTTCTTGTTTTCGGCGAAGAAAAAATATGGTGGACTAACTGATCTTTTCATCAGTTGATGAAAGAGCCCAATGCAACAAAATGCACGTTGGGTCTTTGAAACAGTTCGAATCATTTCGATAATAAAAAGTTTGATCTGTTTTACCGAGAAGGTCTACGGTTCGAGTCCGTATAGCCCTATACATTATATTTACATTCTTTTTTTTTGGTTTTTATTTCCTCATCTCATTAGTACTTGTTTGTGCCTGGTCAGTTGGTTGGTCCATAGAACTAGAAGCATTACCATATGATCATATGGATTCATAGGGACAGGAAAGTGAAAACAAAAATTTTATTTAATTGAATGGATACAATTAATATTTATCAAATCTCGGATAAAAAATCCAATCCATTCTTCTTCATTAATTGTCGTCGGTGAATTACATACCTGTCATGATCAAAGAGTTAGTGATATACTTTTGCTTTGATTTGATATGTATACCCAATCCATTTTGAAGTTAAAATCATGATATGATCTTGGCTAAAAACTCCAACCTGACTCAACCAAATCTAATCATAAGTCACATGGATCGAGTACCTATTATTGGTTTTCTATTTGTAGAATACCCTGACAAATCATTTTTTGGTAGAAGAACAACTCCAATTGATTGTTTTAGAGATAATGAATTGGTCATAAATATATCAAATCAAAATTTGTGCCCTCTTCTATTTCTATGAGTTGGTTTGGAGATTTGATTTATCAAATCGTTCGATTTCAATAATATGTTATTTTTTTCTATTACTATTAGAATAGAAGTATCTGGTGTAAATGTAGAATTTATGATTCCGCGGATTATACTACTATGCTATACTTCATTATGTGGGTTTGCTTCAAAACAAACTTTTTCTTGTACTTGTAACGAAATTTAACGCTTTACTAACATTGGTTAGTCTTACTAAGTGGCATTGCAGTGACAAATAAGTATTTTTGTTCATTCCAAATCAAGATTTTGACTACTTTAGTTTAGTACTACAAATTGATTCAAAATAGAATGCCCTTTGCATTATAACTCTAATTAAATACCTTGATTTTTTTTGTTCCTTAGGGAGTACGCCGGGATAGTAGAGATCCACCAAAAGTTTCTCATTTTGTTTGGTATGGAAACACTTTTTTATATTTGGGTTCCTAGCAATTCAAGAGATTGAATCAATTAAGAATTATATCAATTCTATAAAAGAAAATAATATAAATCTAGAATAGGGCAAGAAGCGAGAATATAATCGTTCGATGCATTAGATTATGTTTACATATTCATGTCGAGTCAATAGACGCAATAATCCTCTACCCGAATGAATCTTATTTTTTAATAAGACTTCGAATAGAATATACTAGAAATCCCTGGCCTTTTTACTAATGTCTATATGTTATATCGTTAACGCTAAGAAAAAAAATGCTTATTTCGCTTAAGAAGTTCTGGACGAATTGACAATTCCAATTCGAATCGACTAATTCAGTATATTCCACATTAATAGGAGTGTATCTATGTTTCTGCTTCACGAATATGATATTTTCTGGGCATTTCTGATAATATCAAGTGTTATTCCTATCTTGGCATTTATCGTTTCTGGAGTTTTAGCCCCGACTAGT